ATTCTCCATAGGTCCCTCTTAGATCTTCTTTCTCCAATCTTGGGTTAGGGAAGAAGGAGATATTCGCGACTACTGGCGGTTTCATTATGGGGCAGCTCATGATCTTCATATCGATCTATTATCCACCTCTGCATCTATTCTTTCTTAGCTAAACGGGTGGAAGATCCATCCAATTTGGTTATATCATGGACTCGAAAAACGGATCTGAATGTGACTGAAATGCACGATCTTCACAGGTATCACTTTTCACGATACCTAAACCTAAAAGGTGGAATAGCGATTTTCGAACCATTTCCTATAAGAGAATGGTTTCCATTACTTTGAGAAATGGATTCTATATCAAACTATAGCTATTGCATTAAAGAAGAAAAGAAACTAATAGAAGTCGAAGACGCGGAATGGTAGTGAATAGAGAAAAAGATTCTTCTGATTTTCTTGTTCCTGAAAATATTCGATCTATCTCCTAGACGCCGTAGAGAATTGAGAATTTTCATGTCTTTCAATTCTCGTACTCGTAATTGGAAAGTTACGGAAGGAGATCCATCATTTTGCAATGAAAACAACATAAAAAACTCTGGACAATTTCGAAATCAGACCAAGCGTCTTAATACATATGCAAAAAAATTCATTATTGGCCCACCATTGATTACAAGATTTAGCTTTTATGAATCGCTATTGGTTTGATACGAATAATGGCAGTCGTTTCAGTATGTTAAGGATACAGATGTATCCACAATTCATTTAGAGTTACTTAATAGCCTATTTCTTATACTATATCTCTATCCCGTGAAATTCTCGAGCCCAAAGATGGATGCATATGCTGTGTTTCATTTTGCTAAATGATATCAATTAAATGGTATATCAATTCTATAAATTGGATATAGCAATAAATAAATCAGCAAAATTCTTTTATTTTAGATAGAAGAAATGTTTCTTCTATCTAAAATAAAAGAATGTACCCTTCTATCCAAATCCAATTTGCATCGATAAAATAAATCCAAATTCCAGATTCCAGCAGTAGATGAATAATTGCAAATTTTTGTGTGTACGAGATTAGAATAACTTAAAAATAACTGACATAATTTTTTATTTTTCCTGATCAGAAAAATACATGAAAAAGAAAGGAGGTAGAAAAATTTGTTGATTTATGGTTAAAGAAGAAAAACAAGAAAACAGGGGTTCTGTTGAATTTCAAGTATTCAGTTTCACCAATAAGATACGGAGACTTGCTTCACATTTAGAATTACACAAAAAAGATTTTTCATCGGAAAGAGGTCTACGAAGACTTTTGGGAAAACGTCAACGTTTGCTGGCTTATTTGGCAAAGAAAAATAGAGTACGTTATAAGAAATTAATCAGTCAGTTGGATATTCGGGAGAAGTAATTTAATCGTTCGAATTTTTTTCTTATTTTATTAGTAGTCTTATAGTAGTCTTAGATTTTGCATTTTGATGAGCCTCGTTTTGAGGAATTCATGGAATAATCCATTTTCATGGAATAAAGAATAAGAACAAGGATATGAGTCTATCGCTTAAAAGAAAAGATCTCATGATAGTCAATATGGGTCCTCAACACCCATCAATGCATGGTGTTCTTCGACTAATTGTTACTCTCGATGGTGAAGATGTTATTGATTGCGAACCTATATTAGGGTATTTACACAGAGGAATGGAAAAAATTGCGGAAAACAGAAGTATTATACAATACTTGCCTTATGTAACACGATGGGATTATTTAGCTACTATGTTTACAGAAGCAATAACGGTAAATGCACCAGAATTCTTGGAGAATATTCAAATACCCCAAAGAGCCAGCTATATTAGAGTAATTATGTTAGAATTGAGCCGTATAGCTTCTCATTTGTTATGGCTTGGACCTTTTATGGCGGATCTCGGGGCACAGACTCCTTTTTTCTACATTTTTAGAGAGAGAGAATTGATATATGATCTATTTGAAGCTGCTACAGGTATGCGAATGATGCATAATTACTTTCGCATCGGAGGGGTAGCTGCCGATCTCCCTTATGGATGGATGGATAAATGTTTAGATTTCTGTGATTATTTTTTACAAGGAGTTGTTGAATATCAACAACTTATTACACAGAATCCTATTTTTTTAGAACGAGTTGAAGGAGTCGGTTTTATTAGCGGAGAAGAAGCTGTAAATTGGGGCTTATCGGGACCAATGTTACGAGCTTCTGGAATACAATGGGATCTTCGTAAAATCGATCCTTATGAGTCTTACAATCAATTCGATTGGAAAGTTCAATGGCAAAAAGAAGGAGATTCGTTAGCTCGCTATTTAGTACGAGTCGGTGAAATGAGGGAATCCATAAAAATTATTCAACAGGCTGTAGAGAAAATTCCTGGAGGACCTTATGAGAATTTAGAAGCCCGACGCTTTAAGAAAGCAAAGAATCCCGAATGGAATGATTTTGAATATCGATTTCTTGGTAAAAAACCTTCGCCCAATTTTGAATTATCAAAGCAAGAGCTTTATGTAAGAGTAGAAGCTCCAAAAGGCGAATTAGGAATTTATCTGGTAGGAGATGATAGTCTTTTCCCCTGGAGATGGAAAATTCGTCCACCGGGTTTTATTAATTTGCAAATTCTTCCTCAGCTAGTTAAAAAAATGAAATTGGCTGATATCATGACAATATTAGGTAGTATAGATATCATTATGGGGGAAGTTGATCGTTGAAATGATAATAGATAGGGTAGAGGTAGAAACTATCAATTCTTTTTCGAAATCGGAATTATTAAAAGAAATCTACGGACTTATATGGATTCTACCCATTTTGGCCCTCCTACTGGGAATCACAATAGAAGTACTCGTAATTGTGTGGTTAGAAAGAGAAATATCCGCATCGATACAACAACGTATTGGTCCTGAATATGCTGGCCCCCTGGGACTGCTTCAAGCTATAGCAGATGGAACTAAACTACTTTTAAAAGAGGATATCCTCCCATCCCGAGGAGAGATTCCTTTATTTAGCATTGGTCCCTCTATAGCAGTCATATCCATTTTATTAAGTTTTTTAGTTATCCCTTTGGGATATCGTTTTGTTTTAGCTGATCTTAGTATTGGTGTTTTTTTATGGATTGCGATTTCAAGTATTGCTCCTATTGGTCTTCTCATGGCAGGATATAGCTCAAATAATAAATATTCTTTTTCAGGCGGTCTACGAGCGGCTGCTCAATCTATTAGTTATGAAATACCATTAACTTTTTGTGTACTAGCAATATCTCTACGTGTGATTCGTTAAAATAGGATCTTTTTCCTCTAAAATACATTGAATGCTTATCTTCCTTTGCTTATTCTGTATTCGCGTTGGTAAGTTAAACTCGATAGCTATATGAGTGAAACAAAACAGCTTATTAATTTGTAGTAAAAATAAAAAATCTCATTTCCTACGTACAAGAAAAAAGTTCAAGTAAACATAAGCAGTGTAAACTCTTTACCCCAAGGTTAAGATTGTTTAATTAGTCATCATATCTTGAAGCGGGCAAGAATAAAGGATTCGCGATATGGAATTCCATTACTAGAATATTTTGAGTTATTACTATAATTTAAACTTATAACCATAAGGCAATCCATCAAAAGTTAGTGAGGGATTAGGAACACTAAAGTACATACAGGATTAGTAATGAGAGAATCTAAATCATTAGACATTTTTCCTCATAAAAGGAATCATAATAAGGACTTGAAATTGGTGGAAATGATCAAGCAGTACTTTCTTCAGATTCCGGTCTAGAGTATGTTCCCATTCACTTGTTAAGGAAATGGCTATCAAGAACGAATTAACCCTTTATTCTTTTTTTTAAGTATACCCCTCCCGGGGAAAGAAGAATAGGACAAAAGATATGGAATACAATACAAAAAAGGATCTTTCAGAATTCCTCATGAACTAATGCCAAATTCTTTCCATTTATTAATTGCTATAATGAGTGATTTATTCCAATATTAAGTTATTACCGAACAAAGAAAAATTATATTATATAAAGGATGAGATCAATTCGGAAGCGCTTTTTTGTTATTCTAGCAGACGTAATTGCTTTGGTCTAATTTTGGGCTTTCCAATCAATTTTATCTTACCTAATTCTATCTATGCCCAGGGGATAATACCGAAACGAAACAATCCTTTCCTTTTTTCTGATCATAGAGGAGCCGTATGAAGCTAAGGTTTCATGTACGGTTTTGGAATAGCGGTGGGAACTGTGATGTTATCATCGACTATGATTATCTAATAGTTCAAGTACAGTTGATATAGTTGAAGCACAGTCCAAATATGGTTTTTTTGGATGGAATCTTTGGCGTCAGCCTATAGGTTTTCTAGTTTTTCTAATTTCTTCTTTAGCAGAATGTGAAAGATTACCCTTTGATTTACCAGAAGCAGAAGAAGAATTAGTAGCAGGTTATCAAACCGAATATTCTGGTATTAAATATGGTTTATTTTATCTTGTTTCTTACCTAAATTTATTAGTTTCCTCTTTATTTGTAACTGTTCTATACTTAGGCGGGTGGAATTTCTCTATTCCCTATATATCCTTTTTTGGATTTTTCCAAATGAATAAAATAATTGGAATTTTGGAAATGGTAATAGGTATCTTTATTACATTAACTAAAGCTTATTTATTTCTCTTCATTTCTATCACAATAAGATGGACTTTACCCAGGATGAGAATGGATCAGTTATTAAATCTTGGATGGAAATTTCTTTTACCTATTTCTCTGGGCAATCTCTTATTAACAACTTCTTCCCAACTAGTTTCACTATAAATAAGAATACAATAACAGTAAGAATATTTTCAACACAAAAGTTCTCTCAAACAAGAGAAAGAAACATACCTTTTTTCATATATAGATTTAGAATATGTTCCCTATGCTAACTGGGTTCATTAGTTATGGTCAACAAACAATACGCGCCGCAAGATACATTGGTCAAGGTTTAATAATTACCTTATCCCACACAAATCGTTTACCTATAACGATTCACTACCCTTATGAAAAATCAATTACATCGGAGCGTTTCCGGGGGCGAATACACTTTGAATTTGATAAATGCATTGCTTGTGAAGTATGTGTTCGCGTATGCCCGATAGATCTACCCCTTGTGGATTGGAGATTTGAAAAGGATATTAAAAGAAAACAATTGCTTAATTATAGTATTGATTTCGGAGTTTGTATATTTTGTGGTAACTGTGTTGAATACTGTCCCACAAATTGTTTATCAATGACTGAAGAATATGAACTTTCTACTTATGATCGTCATGAATTGAATTACAATCAAATTGCTTTGAGTCGGTTACCAATCTCCATAATGGGAGATTACACAATTCAAACAATTAGGAATTCGCCTCAAAGTAAAATAGACGAAGAAAAATCTTGGAATTCAAGAACGATTACGGATTACTAGGTATTAGGATTTTTTTATTAGAAAAATCCATTTTTACTAACTCTAACGAAAAAAGAATAACTACTGCTTAACAACTTATATGCATATACAAAAAAATATCCTAATACCTTTTTCCTTCCTTGAATCTTTTAGTTTTAGTCAGTTCATGAAAAATTTTATACTAGAAATTTCTTCTTATCCATAATGGATTTACCTGGACCAATACATGAGATTCTTGTGCTATTTGGGGGATTTGTTCTTCTACTAGGAGGTCTAGGAGTAGTATTACTTACCAACCCAATTTATTCTGCCTTTTCGCTAGGATTAGTTCTTGTTTGTATATCCTTATTCTATTTTTTATTAAATTCCTACTTTGTAGCTGTCGCACAACTTCTTATTTATGTGGGAGCCATAAATGTCTTGATCATATTTGCTGTAATGTTTGTAAACGGCTCAGAGTGGTCTAAAGATAAGAATTATTGGACTATTGGAGATGGGTTTACTTTACTCCTTTGTATAACTATTCCTTTTTCACTAATGACTACTATCCCAGATACGTCGTGGTATGGAATTCTTTGGACTACAAGATCAAACCAAATAGTAGAACAGGGTCTCATAAATAACGTTCAACAAATTGGGATTCATTTAGCAACCGATTTTTATCTTCCGTTTGAACTCATTTCCCTAATTCTTCTAGTTTCTTTAATAGGTGCAATTACTATGGCTCGACAATAAGAAATACTTAGAATGAGTCAAAATTCTTAGAATTTCAAATATAAAATAAATAACTAAAGAATCACAATTTTGATTTAGTAAAACCCATCTACTGCCAACACAACAAATACCTTCTTTTCTCTTTTGTTGTGTAATTGTTCTATTCTAATTAATTGAATCGGTTCAATTCTTGTCCTCATATTGAAATGAATCGAGATTGATAAGGAGTTAGTTAATGATGTTTGAGCATGTACTTTTTTTGAGTGTCTATTTATTTTCGATTGGTATCTATGGATTGATCACAAGCCGAAACATGGTTAGAGCTCTAATATGTCTTGAACTTATACTGAATTCAATTAATCTAAATCTCGTAACATTTTCTGATCTATTTGATAGTCGCCAATTAAAAGGAGACATTTTCGCAATTTTTGTTATAGCCCTTGCGGCTGCTGAAGCAGCTATTGGACTATCCATTCTTTCTTCCATCCATCGTAACAGGAAATCAACTCGTATCAATCAATCCAATTTTTTGAATAATTAGACATAGAATCCTCTAAACAAAGGCGCATATATAATAATAAGAAACATTAAGATGAATAGAAATCTAATCTTATTTTCTTATTAGTGTTTAATAATATCCATTTTTTGAGTAGGTTATTTCAGAGTATTGTTTTTTACTTATTGAATATTGCATTTTTGCAATTCATTGATATTGCAATTTGAATATTGCAATAATTTATATTGAAAAGATGATAGCCAATTTATTGGCTAATTCGAATTAGTATGTAGAATTCGTATAATTATGACTGTTGAAGCCTTAAATTCAAGTCTCTTGGCTCTTTTCACGCTTTCTCACAAACAGATTACGAAATATATTGCATTATTTGTTAAAGTTTGGATAAACCATTGCTTCGTCTGGTGTCTACAATACATCTAATTTATATAGTACTAATTTCATTTTTACCAGATCGAAAATTTTTATGTTGAAAAGGAAAATTTAGAGATCCAATGTCACATTCTGTAAAAATTTATGATACATGTATAGGATGCACTCAATGTGTACGAGCTTGCCCAACAGATGTATTAGAAATGATACCTTGGGATGGATGTAAAGCCAAGCAAATTGCTTCCGCGCCGAGAACCGAAGATTGTGTGGGTTGTAAGAGATGCGAATCCGCCTGCCCAACGGATTTTTTAAGTGTCCGCGTTTATTTAGGGCCTGAAACAACCCGCAGTATGGCTCTATCTTATTGATACGTTACAAAAAACTCCACTTGAATCGTCTGATTCCTCTTTACCGAAGAAGCCTGTGCTCGAAATAATCGAGCATGGGCTTTTCTGGTCAAAACGTATCTTGTCTTTATTACTTTATCATGAGTTATTTTCCTTGGTTAACAATACTTGTTGTTTTGCCGATATTTGCAGGTTCATTAATTTTCTTTTTACCTCATAAAGGAAATAAAATCGTTAGGTGGTATACTATAGCTATTTGTTTATTAGAATTCCTTCTAATGACTTATGCATTCTGTTATCATTTCCAATTGGAGGATCCCTTAATCCAATTAAAGGAGGATTCTAAATGGATAGATGTTTTCGATTTCCACTGGAGATTGGGAATCGATGGACTTTCATTAGGATCTATTTTATTGACAGGATTTATCACTACTTTAGCTACTTTAGCGGCTTGGCCGGTTACTCGGAATTCGCAATTATTCTATTTCCTGATGCTAGCAATGTATAGCGGTCAAATAGGATTATTTTCTTCACGAGACCTTTTACTTTTTTTTATCATGTGGGAGTTAGAATTAATTCCTGTTTACTTACTTTTATCCATGTGGGGGGGAAAGAGGCGTCTGTATTCAGCTACCAAGTTTATTTTGTATACTGCAGGCGGTTCCATTTTTTTCTTAATTGGAGTTCTGGGTATGGGATTATATGGTTCCAATGAACCCGGATTAGATTTAGAAAGATTGATTAATCAATCATACCCTACAACATTAGAAATACTACTGTATTTTGGCTTCCTTATTGCTTATGCTGTCAAATTGCCGATTATACCTTTACATACGTGGTTACCAGATACCCATGGGGAAGCGCATTACAGTACATGTATGCTTTTAGCCGGAATTCTATTAAAGATGGGAGCATACGGATTGATTCGGGTCAATATGGAATTGTTACCGCATGCTCATTATCTATTTTCCCCCTGGTTGGTAATAATAGGAGCGGTGCAAATAATCTATGCAGCTTCAACTTCTCTTGGTCAACGAAATTTCAAAAAAAGAATAGCCTACTCCTCCGTATCTCACATGGGTTTCATAATTATAGGAATTGGTTCCATAACCAACATTGGACTAAATGGAGCTATTTTACAAATATTATCTCATGGATTTATCGGTGCTACACTTTTTTTCTTGGCGGGAACGGCTTGTGATAGAATGCGTCTTGTTTATCTCGAAGAACTGGGGGGAATATCTATCCCAATGCCAAAAATTTTTACCATGTTTAGTAGCTTTTCAATGGCTTCTCTTGCCTTGCCGGGAATGAGCGGTTTTGTTGCAGAATTAGTAGTATTTTTTGGACTAATTACTAGTCCTAAATTTATGTTAATGCCAAAAATGCTAATTACTTTTGTAATGGCAATAGGAATGATATTAACTCCTATTTATTTATTATCTATGTTACGCCAGATGTTCTATGGATACAAGCTATTTCATGTTCCAAACAAAAATTTTGTAGATTCTGGACCACGGGAACTCTTTCTTTTAATCTGTATCTTTTTACCAGTAATAGGAATTGGTATTTATCCAGATTTTGTTCTCTCTCTATCCGTTGATAGGGTAGAGGTTCTATTATCCAATTATTATACTAAATAGGATTTTCTTTTTTTAACCAGTCCGCTCTATATTCCAGAGTGGAAAAATAAAAAATTCAGAAAAAAGTAAAAAAGTCTAATTAGATCTATCTCGAATTTTTGAGAACCCCTTGAACGTCTTTTCAAAGGGTTCTCAAATCAAACAAAAAAGGAAAAAACCTTCAGGTTTTATGTTATGTAATTATTTAGATGGTAATGTAAATGAACCGTAACTATGTAAACCTATTCCTAACAGATTGATACCAAAATAGCAGATCCAAATTATAAGAAATCCTATCGAAGCTACAAGTGCGGAATTCGTACCCTTCCAATTTGGATTTGTTCTACTATGTAAATATATTGCAAATATGGTCCAGGTAATAAATGCCCAAGTTTCCTTAGGATCCCAATTCCAATAGGATCCCCATGCCTCATTAGCCCATACTGCTCCACAAAGAATACCCACGGTTAAAAGAGTAAACCCTAGACTAATGACACGATAACTCCAAGAATCCAAACGCTCAGTTAATTGATATTTGTAATAATTTGGAAATACGGGAAAAGAGGTGTTTTTTAAAGCACTTCTTTTTGCATATAAATATTCAATCTCACTAAAGAAAAATGTTTTTCTTAAAACATTTTTCTTTAGTGAAAAGAAATCGAAAGAATTTCGAAATCTAATGATTAGAAGAGCGGCGGATAATAAGGATCCGCACAAAAGAGTTGCATAGCTTAGTAACATCATACTGACATGCATCATTAACCACTGAGATTGTAGAGCAGGTACTAGTATTGTGGATTGATGCATTTCAGTTAAAAGACCCGACGTGGCAAAGCCTTGCGTTAAAATAGTACTTGGCGTAGTTATTGTGCTTAAATCATTTTTCGAGTTCTGTATCTTAGGAATAGTATGAAGAATATACAGAGTCCATGAAAGGAAGATCAATGACTCATATAAATTACTTAATGGAAAATGTCCCGAAGAAACCCAACGAGAGACTAAAAATCCTGTTATAGAGAAAAAAGTAGCTATCATTCCTTTTTCTGACGAATCACGTAATCCCCTAAGTTCATGAACTAATAAGGTTATCAAATGAATCGTAATCACAATTGAAATGGTTGAGAAAGAGATATGAGTTAGTATATGTTCTAAAGTTGCAAATAGCATAACGATAAGGTCCCATTACAAAATTGGAAATTTCGAATTGAATCCATTTTATAATTTATTGTATTCTTTTTCGAGAATGCCGCCACTCGGATTCGAACCGAGATGCTTGAGCACTGCTTCCTAAGAGCAGCGTGTCTACCAATTTCACCATGGCGGCTAATTTAAAATAATAGTTAACTTAAAAGAATAATAGTTATTTTATCGTGAATCGTCGAGACTGGGAGAGGCCATAGAATTTAGGAACATTAGAAGTTCATCATTAACTACAATGAAATGAATTTTGTATTTTAGAAAAATTTATAGAATGAAAGCCTTTACACTCTTATTAATATGATGTACCAGTCCTAAACCCATTTATATGGGAATTTTGGATAAGATTAGGTAGAGGTTGTAAGTCCTATTGCAAGAATAGTCTACTTTTTATAATAGAATCCTCATTTTTATGAGGATTCTATTATAAATATAAAAAAAAAGTTCTTTGATAGGAAAAGAATACTGAGGACACAATATACCAAAAACTTTTGTTCTATATAATGATAATGGAGGGATTCGTTCTAAGAATATTGTACCGAGGAATTCGACACATAAAAGTACATTTATTAATTAATCTGAATTATTCATTCATATTAAATAATTGGAATTTCTTTTGGATAGTTCAATTCAGATTATTTCAAAATCTTATTATTTGTTTGCTTGTTGCCCAGAAAAACCTTTTGGTTTTGGATGGTCGTTGCCGCTAGAAAATGATCTTGATTTTGCTAAAGAATAAGATTGTACTATGGAAAAATAAGTCTTTTTTTTCCAAAGATTTTTACGAATACGCTTTTTTGACATCGAAGTACGTTTTTTTGGAACTGCCATTCAAAAAGGGAATTACTTTTTTCTAGTTGTATGTGAAAGACATCTATTGCCGCAAATCAATCCTTCTTTCTGTTTTTTCTTAGTATTTATACTTAGATACTGAAAGATACTTAAATGATACTGAAAGATACTTAAATTTGAAATTCTTCTTTAGTTCATTTTGTCTAATGTGGATAAGACAAGAGTTTTTTAAGATTTTCTATTTAAATTAATTTATATATCAAATATACTCCATATATAAATATATGGTATGGGGGATAAGCCCTCATATAAGAGGGGGAGATAAAAAGAAGGTAAAATTCAATTCAAATAGTTAATTAAGTTCAGAAAGCTATTCCATAATTGAATTCCAATAAAAAAAATACTTAGTCTCTTAAACAAGACATTCTAAAACTTAGAGAATTCTAGTCATTTCATTAGGATTTCCTTTTATATGAAATAAGCAATATTCGAGAATTTCCTATAAATATAGGTTTTCTTTGGAATTCAATCAATCAATTACGAAACAACAGAGCTCTTTTATTTTAACAGAAAGAAATACAAAAATGATTAGAAAGTAAAATTATTCAATCTTTTTTTGTATTTTAATAAATATTTTTTTTTAACTAATAACTAGATACCGAAATTCTTTGATTCACTTTTTGAATTTAAGTAACTAAACCCATTCTTAATTTTGGAATATTTTAATGAGAGAAATTTGAAAAATCCAGAATTCCAGTATTTTTTCTTTTTCTTATTTTGTTTTTTGAATTCCTTTAGAAAGAGATAAGAATAGGTTTGGTGAATCGGAAACAATTTTATTTTATAGAAAATTTGAACTATAAATTTAAACTAAAAATTGCTATTTCTTTTCTTATGGAACATACATATCAATATGCCTGGGTAATTCCTCTTCTCCCACTTCCAGTTATTATGTCAATGGGATTTGGACTTTTTCTTATTCCCACAGCAACAAAAAATCTTCGTCGCATATGGGCTTTTCCTAGTATTTTACTCTTAAGTATAGCTATGGTATTCTCACTTCACCTGTCTATTCAACAAATAAATGGAAGTTCTATCTATCAATATCTATGGTCTTGGACCATCAATAATGATTTTTCCTTAGAATTTGGATACTTGGTCGACCCCCTTACGTCTATTATGTTAATACTAATTACTACTGTAGGAATCTTAGTTCTTATTTATAGTGACGATTATATGTCTCACGATGAAGGATATTTGAGATTTTTTGTTTATATAAGTTTTTTTAATACTTCCATGTTGGGATTGGTTACTAGTTCCAATTTGATACAAATTTATTTTTTTTGGGAACTTGTCGGAATGTGTTCCTATTTATTGATAGGCTTTTGGTTTACGCGGCCAATTGCAGCGAGTGCTTGTCAAAAAGCTTTTGTAACTAATCGTGTAGGGGATTTTGGTCTGTTATTAGGAATTTTAGGTTTTTTTTGGATAACGGGTAGTTTGGAGTTTCGGGATTTGTTCAAAATAGCTAATAACTGGATTCCTAATAATGGGATTAATTCCTTACTTACTACTTTGTGTGCTTTTTTATTATTCCTTGGTGCAGTTGCAAAATCTGCACAATTTCCTCTTCACGTATGGTTACCTGATGCTATGGAAGGACCCACTCCCATTTCGGCTCTTATACACGCAGCAACTATGGTTGCTGCGGGGATTTTTCTTCTAGCTAGACTTCTTCCTCTTTTCATATCCCTACCCTTGATAATGAGTTTCATTTCTTTAGTAGGTACAATAACACTCTTCTTAGGAGCCACTTTAGCTCTTGCTCAGAGAGATATTAAAAGAAGCTTAGCCTATTCTACAATGTCTCAATTGGGTTATATGATGTTAGCTCTAGGTATAGGTTCTTATCAAGCTGCTTTATTCCATTTGATCACTCATGCTTATTCGAAAGCTTTATTGTTCTTAGGATCCGGATCCGTTATTCATTCAATGGAACCTCTTGTTGGATATTCACCAGATAAAAGTCAGAATATGGTTCTTATGGGTGGTTTAAGAAAATACGTTCCAATTACAAGAACTACTTTTTTATGTGGTACACTTTCTCTTTGTGGTATTCCACCTCTTGCTTGCTTCTGGTCCAAAGATGAAATCCTTAGTAATAGTTGGTTGTATTCACCCTTTTTTGGAATAATAGCCTCTTTTACTGCAGGATTAACTGCATTTTATATGTTTCGGATATATTTACTTACTTTTGATGGGTATTTGCGTGTTCATTTTCAAAATTACAGTAGTACTAAAGAAGGTTCGTTGTATTCAATATCCTTATGGGGAAAAAGTATATCCAAAGGAGTCAATAGGGATTTTGTTTTATCAACAATGAAGAGTGGAGTTTCTTTTTTTTCACAAAATATACCCAAAATTCCTGCTAATACAAGAAATAAGATAGGATCCTTTAGTACTCCCTTTGGGGCTAAAAACACTTTTGTCTATCCTCATGAAACGGGAAATACTATGCTATTTCCTCTTCTTATATTACTACTTTTTACTTTGTTCATTGGATCCATAGGAATCCGTTTTGATAATGGAGTAAAAGATAATAGAATATTGGAGTTAACCATATTATCAAAGTGGCTAACTCCTTCAATAAACTTGTTCCAGGAAAATTCGAATTCTTCCATAAATTCATATGAATTTCTCACTAATGCAATTTCTTCTGTAAGTTTAGCAATTTTTGGTCTATTCATAGCATATATCTTTTATGGATCTGCTTATTCTTTTTTTCAGAATTTGAATTTTCAAAATTCCCTTGTAAAAAAGAATCCAAAAAAGAGCTTTTTGGATGAAGTAAAAAAAAAGATATACAGCTGGTCATATAATCGTGGTTATATAGATTTTTTCTATACTAGGGTTTTTATCCTAGGTATAAGAAGATTAGCTGAACTAACGCATTTTTTTGATAAAGGTGTCATTGATGGAATTATCAATGGAGTAGGTCTTGCTGGTTTTTGTATAGGAGAAGAAATCAAATATGTAGGGGGAGGGCGAATATCGTCTTATCTATTCTTTTTTTTATGTTATGTATCCTTGTTCTTATTCTTTATTCCATGAAAATGGATTATTCCATGAATTCCTCAAAACGAGGCTCATCAAAATGCAAAATCTAAGACTACTATAAGACTACTAATAAAATAAGAAAAAAATTCGAACGATTAAATTACTTCTCCCGAATATCCAACTGACTGATTAATTTCTTATAACGTACTCTATTTTTCTTTGCCAAATAAGCCAGCAAACGTTGACGTTTTCCCAAAAGTCTTCGTAGACCTCTTTCCGATGAAAAATCTTTTTTGTGTAATTCTAAATGTGAAGCAAGTCTCCGTATCTTATTGGTGAAACTGAATACTTGAAATTCAACAGAACCCCTGTTTTCTTGTTTTTCTTCTTTAACCATAAATCAACAAATTTTTCTACCTCCTTTCTTTTTCATGTATTTTTCTGATCAGGAAAAATAAAAAATTATGTCAGTTATTTTTAAGTTATTCTAATCTCGTACACACAAAAATTTGCAATTATTCATCTACTGCTGGAATCTGGAATTTGGATTTATTTTATCGATGCAAATTGGATTTGGATAGAAGGGTACATTCTTTTATTTTAGATAGAAGAAACATTTCTTCTATCTAAAATAAAAGAATTTTGCTGATTTATTTATTGCTATATCCAATTTATAGAATTGATATACCATTTAATTGATATCATTTAGCAAAATGAAACACAGCATATGCATCCATCTTTGGGCTCGAGAATTTCACGGGATAGAGATATAGTATAAGAAATAGGCTATTAAGTAACTCTAAATGAATTGTGGATACATCTGTATCCTTAACATACTGAAACGACTGCCATTATTCGTATCAAACCAATAGCGATTCATAAAAGCTAAATCTTGTAATCAATGGTGGGCCAATAATGAATTTTTTTGCATATGTATTAAGACGCTTGGTCTGATTTCGAAATTGTCCAGAGTTTTTTATGTTGTTTTCA